TTTCATTTTTCCCGTCCTTGCCTTGTATTCTATTCCTTTGTATTTGTATGCTGATTTTCTATTATTAGGAATGGTATACAAGTAATGAGTTTCAGACATCCCGCAAAATAAAAAAGAGTATAAAAAACAAAGAAAGGACTTATATAATTTTTTGAATCATACATCATTCTATCGATCAACAATAATTTGGCACTTTTACCAACTTGATTTTAAGGAATCTCTAGATCTAAAAATTCATTTCGTACAACTGAACCTTTTCAAACTGTTTCTTTTTCAGAACCAAAAAGATTTGTGCCAAAATCACAGATGCCAAGAAGAACAGAAGGCCTTGGACTCGTAATGGATCTTGAAGCACTATTTCTGCGTCTCCCTGACCAAACCCTCCTACATTTGGATTACTTGTTAATGGTTGATCAAGCTTGATGGATTCACCTTCTGAAACAAGAAGTTCTGGTCCTGGAGGTATAGTATCAACCACTTGACGTCCATCTGATGCATCAACTATGGTTATTTCATAACCCCCCTTTTCTTTACGTGCTATTCTGCTTACTATACCGGCTGATGTAGCATTATAAACTGTATTGTTACTCTTGCTACCATCAGGATAAATCTGACCCCTTCCTCTGTTACCACCTACATATATGGGATATTTTAAGAAGTGAACGTCTTTTTTCGTAGCAGGGTCGGGGGAAAGAATAGGAAAGACGATTTCACTATATTTCTGACCGGGAACAGGACCTATTACAAGAATATTTCTTTTATTAGGACGATAACACTGAAAAGAAAGATTGCCCATCTTTTCTTTCATTTCGGGAGAAATACGATTGGGGGGGGCTAATTCGAATCCCTCGGGTAAAATAAGAACAGCTCCTACATTAAAAGCTCCCTTTTTACCATTAGCAAGAACTTGTTTCAGTTGTATATCATAAGGAATTCGAACAACTGCTTCAAATACAGTATCAGGAAGTACAGCTTGCGGAACTTCAATATCCACGGGCTTATTAGCTAAATGGCAATTGGCACATACAATTCGCCCAGTTGCTTCTCGTGGATTTTCATAACCCTGCTGCGCATAAATGGGATATGCATTTGAAATAGATGCTCGAGTTATTACATATATCATGATCGATACATAAATGGATCGAGTCATCTGTTCTTTTACCCAAGAAAAAGTCTTTCTATTTTGCATGGTCCAATCATTGATCCCGGAATTTCTACAATAAATTCGATAGGTAACTAGTTGAATTCCCTATCCACAAGTTTGCCATTGTATTCAATGTACTAAAAGAATTGTACTGGTGGAATATCGTATGAATACCTTTAATTGAAAAGGTAGAAGTATAAAGAATAATTAAGATTGAAAATGATTTCTTTATACACGAAGAAAAATTCTGATTTGATTGATATCAAGAGATCTAATGAATTCTTCATTCATTCATTGAATGATAAATTACTACAAGCGAAGGAGATACACGATTTAAAAAATGGAAGATCCAATATTTCACAATTGTATCTAGAATTACTGGAAAAGTGGAAACAAGACCAGATATAATCTGATCATTCTGAGCTAATCCAAAATCGTTGTAGATCGAACCAATAATTAGTTCCCAACCATGGGTCGAGTGAAATCCGATCCATAAATCAGTAACTAAAAGAATCGAAAAAGCTTTGATTGTGTCACTTAAGTTATAGAGAAATTCCTGAATACAAGAATTTAGAATGAAAAGTTCTTCATTACCCAGAACAAAATAACAACTTAGAATAGCGAAACAGATTAGATTTGTCGAGAAATGCAAAATGATATGGAAATGAGATTCATTGTGTCTTTGGACCAATTGTATCGTTTCCTTGTGCATTCCTATATGAAGCCTTTGCATATGTGTCTCCGAGTACTCCTTTATCATCTCGTCCAACAGGAATAGTTCTTCTAATTCCATAAATCTTTCTAAAACATTTTTCTCTTGAATATCATTCAAAAGGATTTCGGATTGCCTGGTATTCCACCAATTAAGAACCCAAGTTTCTAGACATTTATGAAATGAGAGCGAAACCCACCAGGGAAAAAAGAGTATAGACACAAGATATGGGAGGGAAACCAATGCTTTCTTTTTTTTCATTCTGTATCTGTGATGTGAATTTTTAATGAACCTGTTTCATTCGTCGATTCTATCTGAGATTTCTATGAAGCACGAGTTCTATAACAAGAACAAGGTATCGAACCTATGAATATTTTCATATTTTTGTTTTCGTGTAAGAATTGAGTCTTTGGATCTAGAATAGAACATAAAAAAAGGGCCCTTTTTCGAATGAAAAAAAAAAGAAGTAAATATTCTTTCCATATTCCAGAGATATCAATTAGGCAAATTGGAACCGATTTCATCTTCATTTCTTCCTTTCGATGAAGACTCGAAAAACCCATTTGAACTAAAAAATATTATTTTATTTGGATTTCAAGACGAACCCTACCGGATCCTTTAATTCTTTTATTTCGAATTCAAAAGATTTCACTGTCTAACCGCAGCGCAGGTATAGGGTATCAATTCAAAATCTGGGGCTGAAAAAGAGGAATTATGCTTTACAAAAACAAAATACATGTTTGGATATTTGATGAACCTATACTTATTAGACCCTTTTTTTTACTAGTATAAAAGAGTGAAGCTGAACGCCATGCGTATGCGTATACAAAATAGTTTTTGTGTACAAATAGTTTCTATTCTCCTTCAAATATTTGATTAGTTATATTAGATTTTATTAGAATTGTTCCATATACGTCCTCCTGCTTTTGAGATGTATAATGTATATGGACTGCTGCCTCAACGGAACGGGGAAATCTAATATAGCATCTTTTGCTGAAATGAACATTTTTAAGAAGCTTCAGTTGTCTTAAAAAGATAATTAGTAAGTTCCTTCGCTCATGCTGAGATTTTCAGTTCATTTCAAAAGACTTCAATGGGTACGCGCAAGAAATAGGCCAATTCGGCGGCTTTTTGTTCAATTTCTCGTGGAGTCAAATTTTCATCAGTACGAGTCAAGGGAATGGCTCCTTGGCCCCTGATTTCCATATAAAGGACACGACGAGGAAAAAGGCCCTCTCTAACCTCCATTCTGATTGATTGGATATCTTTCAGAAAGAAACGAAGGAAGATGCGCCGATTTATTCCAGGAAATCCCCAACGAAAAAGGCACATTATACCTTCTTTTCTATCGAATCGGTCATAACCACTACCTACATTCCATGAAATTGTGCACCACAAATAAGAACTAATGAATAGACCTGCGATCCCATAGAAAGACATCACGATCCCTTGTGGGAAAAAAAGAATTTGCTGAGACGGAAATACGGATATCAGATTTCTACCAAGATAAATGGAAGTTCCAACCACTAAGAATCCTAGTGAACCTAAAAAAAGGATACAGGCCCAGCAAAAATTACTTGTTTTTCGAGACCCCGTTATAAGTTCTATCCATATATGTTCTGATCGCCAGTTCATACTATACTAGATCCAGTTGCATTCGATTTGAATTGAGAGAATAACCCAAATGGATTTTACTCGACTTTTCTTGCTTGATCCCGAAGTAACTTTCATCAACTAGCAGTATTCCGACGGGAACCATTAGAAAGAATTGGTTAGATAAATTGAGTTTCTATTTCAAAGATTTTTAAAAAAGATTTGCTGATAATTTTGAATTGAATCGTTTAATTGATTAAGCTATAACCGCATATACATGCATTAATGCGTATATTATGCATCGGCATACATAACAACTCTTCCATTTGTTTTAGGAAAGGCCACATATCATATATCCTACCATATTACATGAAAAAAGTATCTGTATGATAATCCAGTCTCGAAAGAAATTGATGAGATTTGGTCCCATCGTATTTAGACAATCTTATTTTTTTGGACATAAAGAGATAAAGAAGCCATTGCGATTGCCGGAAAGACTAGGCCCACTAAAGGAACAAAAATAGAGGGAAAGTTCAAATATATCATAGAATGGGTACCTCGATTTCGTATTTGTACCTATTATAATTATAAAGATATCTTATGATAAGTCTATCTATTAGAAAGAATATGAAGATAATCTTCATATGAAGTACTTAATAATCAATAAGTGCAACGAATGTAGAACTAAATGAAGTGTACCTATTCCTCTTTCTATACGAATATGTATGAGAATCCGCTTTCATAAATTGTATTCTTCTTATCCCATCCTTATCTTCTTTCTATCTTTTCTTTCAAAACAAAAAAGGGTGTTTTGAAAGAAAAGATAGAAAAGAGTTTATTAGGAGTTCGCGACTTTAACCAATCTTATCCAACAAAAAGGGATTCCTAGTGAAAAACGGGGGCTCTCGGTAAATAGAAAGAACTTCTATATTCTTATTATTCTCATTCTTTCTCATTCTATATTCTTATTCTTCTTATTTGTTATTTGAATATTTCTATTTGATTTATTTGATTTGAGATTTCTTCTTTATTTTTCTTTACTATTTTATTTTTTTTTATTACAATGAACTAAATGCTTATTCGCTACAAATAAAAATAACTGAAGCTAGTGCTATACTTCCATTTGAAAATGAAGATTTTTAACAATCTTTTTTAATCTTGATTCAAGGGAAGGAAACCATGTAGCTGAAATAACTCATTCAGAACACCTTTTAAAGGATTACGTGGTACGATGGGGTCGAATAAGCCTTTATGGAATGAATACTCAGCCGCTTGTGAACCGTCGGGTACTGTCTTTTTCAATGTTTGTTCAATTACTCTTTTCCCCGCAAACGCAATGTAGGCATTAGGTTCAGCAATAATGATATCTCCCAACATACCAAAACTTGCTGTAACTCCGCCAGTTGTAGGAGATGTAAGGATTGATACATAGAATAACTTTTTATTTGATTGATAATCATATGAAGCAGAAGATATTTTAGCCATTTGCATCAAACTCAAACTCCCTTCTTGCATGCGTGCTCCTCCAGAAGCACACACAATAATGACAGGTAGAGATCGATTAGTAGCATACTCGATCAAACGGGTTATTTTCTCACCTACTACGGATCCCATACTACCTCCCATAAACTGAAAATCCATAACTCCAATTGCTATGGGAATACTATTTAGTTGACCTACGCCCGTTTGAACAGCTTCAGTTAAACCCGTTTTTTTTTGATAAAAATTGATGCGATCTCTATAGGGTTCCTCCTCTGAATGAAATTCAATGGGGTCCATAGAGACCATATCTTCATCCATAGGCTCCCAAGTGTCAGGATCAAGAAAAAGTTCGATTCTATCTGAACTACTCATTTTTAAATGATATCCGCAGTGTTCACAAATATTCATTTTTGGCTTAAAAAATTTTTTATAATTTAATCCATAACAATTCTCGCATTGAACCCATAACTGTCTGTATTTTGTATTTATATCGAAATCATTAGATCCTCCTCTTCTATTGAAATAACTGCTACTAGTTTGGATACTAGAATTTTCACTTTCAATAGTACTTAGACTTTCCGTACAAATGAAATGAAAAAAGTAACTGCCGATACCACTGTAAAAGTCACTATTAATACTGATTTCAAAACGAAGATAACTATCAATGCAACTATTAATGTGATTATTCCAATTAGATTGAGTATCATACATGGAATAATAATAGTAGTAATTGCTACTATTAGACCCACTATTTAAATAACTAGAAAAAAAAATCTCTAGTTCACTCAAAAAAGAACTAGCATTGTCGATATCAAAAATCTGATTTTCAATATCAAAATATACAGAATAACTTTCACCATTACTATTTCTAACTAAAAAAGTATCATCAGAGATCAAACTCCAAATATTCCTGCTATCAAATAAATAATTTAGATAATGAATATTACTGAAACTAGAACTGCCCCAACTAGGAATCTGTTTCTCCTCATCATTTAGAATAGGTTCTTCACTTCCACTGGTATGTCCAAGAGCATCAAGACTATCCATTGATTTACTTAGTCCACACCTATGTTCTAACTTCGTGTTAGACAACATCGAATTGAACCAACATTTTTCCATAGAGTCTTTTGGCCCCTATTTGATGAAAACCTAATACTAATAGATGAATAGTCATTCGACGAAGAAAAAATCATTTTACTATTTCTTTTTTCTTTATTTTGATTTCTCATCAGAATTCAAATGAATCATATAATCCAATGATTCAGATTGTTAATGGAAAACGAGCGAGTCTTGAAAAGAAAAAAAGGATTCTCCTTTTGGGGAATCCGGTGAATCATTTCAATATATATTATGATAGTGATTATGATAGAATCTTTTCCTAAAAAAAAATATATAAAGACAGGTTTCTCTCATATAAAACTTTCAATTCTCATCAAAGTTGTTTCTTCCCTAAATGAAAAATGGATTCTCGTAGAATCTCGTTTCATATAGTCAAATAAGAAAATGAGTTTCTATTACAACAGGGAACGAAAAAGACAATATACAGGATGGGGGGGTAATAAGGGATCCTTCCCTTGGCTTGATCTATGGCCTGAAACTAAGGAATAGAAAATGATCCACCAATCCCAAGGATCCATAATTCAACTTATGGCTCCAACATCCAACAAGAAATAATAGAATAGATAAGTCGTTTAGTATTCGATCTTATCTTCTTATGTTTAGATTTTGTATCTACTTGTATATGGTAAGGTCTGTACATATAAAAAATATATGCAAATACACAAAGACTCTCATAGTATAAGATTAGTATAAGATGTTCATTCTTTATTCGGCCCAATCTTTTTTTTTAGGAAAAGATTGGGCCAAGTTTCATTGCAATCAATTAGGAGAACAAACAGGAATTGCTGAATTATACGCGCTTATTTTGGATCTTTATCTAGCTTATCCACTGGGTCGAACTCGAATGTAATCGCTTTCCACACTTCACAAGCAGCGGCTAGCTCAGGGCTCCATTTGCTAGCTTCACGAATAATTTCATTACCTTCACGAGCAAGATCACGCCCCTCATTACGAGCTTGTACACATGCTTCTAAAGCCACCCGATTAGCTACTGCACCGGGTGCATTTCCCCAAGGGTGCCCTAAAGTTCCTCCACCGAACTGTAGTACGGAATCATCCCCAAAGATTTCGGTTAGGGCAGGCATATGCCAAACATGAATACCCCCTGAAGCCACGGGCAGAACACCTGGCATAGAGACCCAGTCTTGAGTGAAAAAAATACCACGACTTCGATCTTTTTCAATAAAATCATCACGTAACAAATCAACAAAACCCAAAGTCATCTCACGTTCCCCCTCCAGTTTACCTACTACTGTACCAGCGTGAATATGATCTCCACCAGACATACGTAATGCTTTAGCTAGTACACGAAAATGCATACCGTGATTTTTCTGTCTATCAATAACTGCATGCATTGCGCGATGGATGTGAAGAAGTAGACCGTTGTCGCGGCAATAATGAGCCAAGCTAGTATTTGCGGTGAACCCCCCAGTTAAGTAGTCATGCATTA